AATCAAATAAGGTTTTCATATTATTATTATCCATGATATGATAAATAAATACGATATAGAGCAAGAAAAGAAGGAAATAAAAAAACAAAGTATAGAAAAGATATCCAAAATTATATAGAAATCACTATCCTACCCTTAGTTTTTATTTCCTTAATTTAATTGAATTTGTTTTGATTAGAGCAAAGTTCCTTAAAAACCTCTGCCTTTTTTAAAATATCCTGAACAGTTCCTGTAGGCTGAGCGCCTTTTTCAAGGAAATAGAGAATTGCGGGAACGTTTAAATAAGTTTGATTCTTGATCGGATCATAAAAACCTACTTTCCGAAGATCTCTTCCTTCTCTTCGGGATCGAACATCAATTGCAACGATTCGATAGACGGCTCATCGGGATAGATGTAGATGAAACCCCCCCCCTAGAACCGTATAGGAAGTTTTCTCCTCGTACGGCTCGAGAAAAAATGATTCGAAGTTTTGTCTATGGATAAAATTAGAATAAATAGGAAAGGAATCCATAAAATATAAAATAAATTATTCTATAATTAAACTCATAGTCTTTTTTATTTCGCTTCCTTCCTGAAAAAAAATCATTTGTACTCATAACTCAAGTTCAATAATTCAAAAATTTTAAAAATTTTTCTTTAATTTTGAATATATTTTTTTTATTGAGTGGTCTTTAACCCACCCTTTTTGTCTCGTTTAAAATATATTTGGATTCTTTATTCGGATCCGTGAGACAATTAAAGTGGTGTTTCCTTGTTCTGGGATCCTTTATCTTTGTTTTAAATCATTGGGTTTAGACATTACTTCGGTGCTTCTTAATCCTTTCAAAATGGTAGCAACATACCCCTTTTGTGATTTCTTTCTATCAAAGAATCATACCAACGGTTGATTCGTGCGTGATACACTGTGGATTGAAAAAGGTTTAGCCGTTCCAACAATTTGTTTTTTCAAATTTCCTCGAATCGGATCCTTTTGATTTCTATTATAGAAGATATACTTACGAAGTTGTTCCAATTTATTAATTGGCATTAACCCTAGATCGTTGCCCCTGAGAAATTAATCAATACTTTCTACTCGAGCTCCATCATGAACTATTTACATTACAACCCAATAAAAAAAAGAAGAGTTATAGTAGAATAGAACAAATGACGTCGAGTCAAGAGCACCTTCATTCCTAATATAAAATGGTGGATAAGAATCCACACGGGATCGTGTCCTTCAAGTCGCACGTTGCTTTCTACCACATCGTTTTAAACGAAGTTTTACCATAACATTCCTCGAATTTGGAACCAGTGTGGAATTGATTCAATTATGGAATCATGAATAGTCATTGGTTCAATCAGTACAGAGACAGAGTCATTTATATTTCTTATTTTCTACATAGATAATAAATATTTTTCTTCAGAAAAATTAGCAAGACCTCGGCTTTTTTTGTATGAATGGAACATTCTTTTTTATTTTTATGAACATTTTTCTATCAATATATCTCGCAAAAAAATATCTAATATCTAACAGAAATATACAGAAATCAAATCAAAATATAGAAATAACATAACTAATAGAAATATAGAAAAGAAATAATTTACATAACTAGCATCACACGAATAAGGAAATTCTATTTGACTCTGCTTCTTCAAGTGACTCAATAAGATAGACTGACCCATTTTCAACTTTCCAAAGATGGAACCTATAAGGAATGATTACAAATTAGAAATCTTGATACTTGATATTTGAAAAAGTTTCCTACTTCTACATCATTATTTGAGTAAAGTTTTATAGTAAAGACTCCATTTTTTTATTTGATTATCATCATCCTAACAAAGAGAAATCTTGGCTTTTTTTTTTTCGAATGGAATTGTCAATGATGTAAAGTAAATAAGCTAAATTGAACAAAAAAAGAAATATCATTGTTAAATATTTCAATTTTAATATTTTAGGGATGCAATTTCTTTTTCACAAAAATAAAAAGACTATTGTCACTGAAATAGGATAACAATACATACCTATAGGCTAAGAACTTCCTCGTTTTATATGTATTTTCTTTTCATATTTTGTTTAACCTGAGGTTAAGTAATCTTTATGCAACTATGATCTATGCCCCATCTTATCTTTATCTGGGTCACAAAAGGATTTTGAACTCGATTTAGTTCAGTTTGTGAAAAAATCAGATAAAATAAAAGAGGAATAATATTCTATTCCAATATTAGACCTTGAAACAGAACCTTGTTGAACAAAAATTGAACAAAAAAGAAGTATTAGGATACAATGGATATGCTCTGGGACGGAAGGATTCGAACCTCCGAATAGCGGGACCAAAACCCGTTGCCTTACCGCTTGGCTACGCCCCATTTCCTTTTTTTATTGCACACTAATAATAATATAATAATAAAGAATAATATTGGTATTAAGTGTTCGTCAATTCCAGTCCAAATATCTAGAGAAAATCTTTATTCTTTATAGAATCTATTATAGATTCGTGTTAGGATTTTGGGATGTGTATATCTATAATTCAACTGGATTTATTGATCATTACATATAATTCAATTAAGATATTGTATGAAAGTATGATTTCTTCTATTCTCCTTTGAGAATTGGAGGATTTTTGATTGAGCGGAAAAAGAAGGATTTTTTTGTCTACCCTAGTTTCTTCATTTTTCCTTATATCAATAACTCAATCAAAATGCAATTATCTCGACGAAAAAAATGTCTGTTATGCTTAATATCTTTAGTTTGATCTGTCTTAATTCTGCCCTTTATCCGAGTAGTCTTTTCTTCGCCAAATTGCCCGAAGCCTATGCTTTTTTGAATCCAATCGTAGATGTTATGCCAGTCATACCTCTGTTCTTTTTTCTTTTAGCCTTTGTTTGGCAAGCTGCTGTAAGTTTTCGATAAGATCTTTAACACTATCCTAGAAAATTCATTATCATTATTTATTCGAGAAAAATTATAACAATTGATGATGATAAGATCAAATAAGTCTGACAGTATGAACCTTCAATTCAAACATTGAAATTTTGAATAGCCGCGATAAATCGGGCTCGTCCCATTTCCCAATTTTAATCCTTTTTCCGGCGAAGTACCCTATTAGATTAGGGTCCCTTGCAATATCTAATTGTGGGTATGAAAGTTATTTGTGGTAATCAAAGACTCTTATTACAAATTTCAACTTCATTTGAATTTCTGAACATTTTTTTCTATTTCTAGAATTCATTTCTTGGTGTCAAAATAGGATATGTGATATAAAAATGGAGGATCTATTATCTTTTCTCGTTTTTCTTTTTCAAAAAATGATCTTGGAGGTTGTATAATGCTTACTCTCAAACTTTTCGTTTACACAGTAGTAATATTCTTTGTTTCTCTCTTCATCTTTGGATTCCTATCCAATGATCCAGGACGTAATCCTGGACGTGAAGAATAAAATAAAAATTTTGTTTTTCTTGCTTGATTTTACAATTTTCTTAAGATTTTATTTTAGCTATTCCACACATTTAACTAGGAAAAAAATAAATAAAGGGTTTGCAAAATTTTAAAGAAAAAAAGAAAAAGTCATCAACGGAAACGGAAAGAGAGGGATTCGAACCCTCGGTACGAATAACTCGTACAACGGATTAGCAATCCGCCGCTTTCGTCCACTCAGCCATCTCTCCCAATCGAAAAAGATAATTACTATGTTACAGTACACATCAAGTAAGGATTAAAGAAAGTTTTTCTTTCACATTCTTTATCGTTATTATAGAATTAGAAATTCCATTTAGATGCTCGAAAGATCCAAATAGAAAGATAAATAAAGAAGACCTTCTTGCTTTTATTTTGTTCGAAGTGCCTTTTGGGCCTGGCCCGGTCAATACCCAGCCGGGCCTTTTTTTCTTCCAACAAATTCCCTTTATTTTTTATTTATAGGCAACATACTCTAAATAGCCAATTTGGTATCTGTATAACAATTTCCGTTCTGGGGTTTACATATACTTATAATTTTTGTTATAATGGAAATTGAGATTGAGAAGGATTTTTGATTCAAAAGAATCAATCAATTAGGTATGTATCAATTTGTATTTTCTTATGTCATTTGGCAAACCAAATTTTAGATTCAAATCCAAGAATCATTCACGAATTGTCAGTCAAGGAATAGTTAATGGTTCCTTTTTGTCATAAATTTTCACTTTTTTGAGTGAAAATCTACATTTGATTTTTCAATAGAAAAGTCCGTGGAAGTTTTTCGGCATTGTGTGTTTTGAGATACTATACAATCAATCGAAGGCGTAGATCAAATACAATCAAAAGGGGAATAAAAGGTTTCTTTTCTAATTTTTATAAATTTATAAAAAGGATTAAAAAAGGGATGCAATATGCAAGTACAATAAACTAAAAAAAAAGGGGGGGAATTTTTTCTCCTATTGTGTATCGTTTTGGCGGCATGGCCGAGTGGTAAGGCGGGGGACTGCAAATCCTTTTTCCCCAGTTCAAATCCGGGTGCCGCCTCATCAACAAACGAATTGAAATCTCTTATTCTGTTGTACTGTTTTATTCTGTTTGGGGAATAGCAAAGCAATTGATCTATGATATAGCAATTGATCTAGGATCTATTTTTACTTTCAAGGGCACGAAAAAAAAAGGAAAGGGCCCTCGTATTTTATTAATAGATTCCATTACTAACATTCCTTTGTAATGTCATTGTGTATTTTACTTGTGTTTATTCTTTCCCGATTAGAAATCAAATAGGAATTTTTGAAATGGATTTTTTTTCGTTCATCAATAGTGTTCCGCCAGAATCCTTTTTTGACTCTGGACCATAAATTCTACTATTATTAGTGAGCAATAATGGAATAATTCTATCATAGAGATAAGGGACATAATTCACATGGATATAGTAAGTCTCGCTTGGGCTGCTTTAATGGTAGTCTTTACATTTTCCCTTTCACTTGTAGTATGGGGAAGAAGTGGACTTTAGAAGCACTCCTACTTTAGTTGAGGAATGAAACTGTAAAGAGTAAAACAATTATTTGAGATTAATCGGAATAAATAGATATATCAAAGAAATAGAATTGGGTCCTACGAAAATTTTATATATGGATTAATAATAATAATACAATAATAACTACATATATTAAAGATAGAAGCTAATATAGTATACCAAGTTATTATAAAGTCAAGTATAACTTTATATACTACTATAACACTAATAGAGAGTATGGTAAGTAAGAAATTTCTTTCTTACTTACCATACTCTCGGATCTCATAGAATACCGCCGACTATAGCCCGTGGATTTCATTTAAGACGCAAAAATAGAATACTTTTCTTTTGATTTCTTCAACTATTGATAATAATTCAGAAGTCAAGTTTCATTTAAAGTAATTAATTATTTTGACTTTCTGTTTTTACGTAAATGATAAGTAGAAAAGCAGTAGGAACTAAAATGAACAGTGCAGTAGCAATAAATGCAAGAATATTTACTTCCATAATCTCATCGTTTTTTTATTTCACAATAACTCGGGATTTAATCCCATAGAGATGATAAATTTTTCGCCTGTCAATTCAATGAATACATTAACTATCGATGATTTTGAATCGGATCAATATCGTCAATAACAATATCTGAGCTATTAAATTAATTCGTCGTCGAGAATTGAATAGTATAACATACGAAGATCCTTTATCCATATCGAATCCAAGATTGGATTCCCGGACCAATAAAAAATTCTTTTATTTATTTTCTGTTCTTTCTTTTCTATAACCTACCTTAGGTCTTCCTTGTAGAACCATCAACTGAAGTATCATCTAACCACCTGTCTGTTTCCATTAACTACAAAACCCCAACAAACAATACAAGCGAAGTGGAAAAAGAGAGGAATTAGGTTCTAAATTTTAATGATCCAAATTTCTTTGGAAGAAAAAGAAGTATGAGAAATATGAGTCGCGGGAGAAAAGATGGAATATTTTATCAACTTCACTATTTTAGTTCTTTTAATTTTAGTTTAGGGTTTGTTCTTTCTTCGATAGAATCCTGAAAAAATTTGGATTGGATACGTCGGGACTGACGGGGCTCGAACCCGCAACGTCCGCCTTGACAGGGCGGTGCTCTAGCCTATTGAACTACAATCCCAGGGAAATAAGAAGAGATCTTGCAGAAAATTTGGATTCTTTTTTATTCTCTTGTATCAGGTCAGGTATTTCTTAAGGGTTCTATCAAGTAGATTGGCGAATTGTTGGGCCGAGCTGGATTTGAACCAGCGTAGACATCTTGTCAACGAATTTACAGTCCGTCCCCTTTAACCACTCGGGCATCGACCCAGCGTCTAATTTATTTTAGACGTTCCATAAGCCACTTCCTTTCGTTTCCCAGGCAGACTTTACAAATATATATCACTTGATATAAAATAGAAAGTCCCACTAAGTAGACTAATAGAAGGACTTGACAAATAGAGATCACTTGATAGGAAATCCCGCTCCTATAGTCTTGAGTCTTGTATACCCCCAGAGGGACTTGAACCCTCGTTTTCTCCGTGAAAGAGAGATGTCTTAACCACTGGACCATAGGGGCGGCCCTGTGGCCATCATATAATAACTCAATAACTTAATATAACTCAGGCTGAGAGCCACCAAAAGGAGACACATAAGATATAACCCAAACGAAGACGCATAGGATATAAACAAACGGAAAAACTCGTTAAATATTCGGGGGTTTAATGGGAATCAAACTTTACCATTAACGTTACAACCTTGAAACTTGATTTCATTGGTCTTTTTCCTCTTTATATCTCTCAGTGACAAAGGGTTATACCTTGGACCAAGATCTACCACTCTGCAGTAGATTCAAGGTGGTTTACCTAAATATGATTTTTTTTTGTCAGTCAAATCAAATTATATTGAGCCCTAAGTCATACTGTCAATTGACGACACGACAGGACAGCACAAGAGGGCAATAAACGAGACGAGAACGCGCCGATATAGATTATATCTCCGCGTTCATTAATACAACATTCATAAAGTTTTATGGTATTAAATATTCAAGTAGAAGTAGATTCAATATTCAAGTAGATTAGAATTCAAAATATTCAAGTAGATTAGAATATCAATACCGTTATACATTATAATATAAGAAACTGAATCAGTTTTGATATTATAAAAAAATCCCAAAGCATAGTAAGCCCAAGTGGGAGAATTCCGTTTGTAAGACTGTTTTAGAAATTCCGTTCCGGTTGCATCTCTTAATTGCATCTCTTAAAAATGACAATTTAAGTTCAGTATAAATTTTTATTCCACTCATAGATTCCAGTCAAAGATTCATAGAATCGAAATTCCATCATTGCTAGATATAGGATAGTATTTGATGGATAATGCGCCAGCCAAAATGGTATTTCTTTTTTTTTTTTTGAGAGAATTCAATATGGATGAATATAAATAACTGACAATTTCAAAATAATCCGGGATAGACGCAATGTCCACAATACCTGGATTTAATCAGATACAATTTGAAGGATTTTGTAGGTTCATTGATCAGGGTTTGACAGAAGAACTTTCTAAGTTTCCAAAAATAGAAGATACAAATCAAGAAATTGACTTTGAATTATTTTTGGAAAGATATAAATTGGTAGAACCCCTGATAAAGGAAAGAGATGCTGTGTATGAATCACTCACATATTCTTCTGAATTATATGTATCCGCGAGACTCATTTGGAAAAACGATAGACGTAGGTATATCCAAGAACAAACAATTTTGATAGGAAAGATCCCTCTAATGACTTCTTTGGGAGCTTTTATAGTAAATGGAATATATAGAATTGTGATCAATCAAATATTGCAAAGTCCCGGTATTTATTACCAGTCAGAATTGAATGATAATGGAATTTCAATCTATACCGGGACCATAATATCAGATTGGGGAGGAAGATTAGAATTAGAGATTGATAGAAAAGCAAGGATATGGGTTCGTGTGAGTAGGCAACAAAAACTATCTATTCTAGTTCTATTATCAGCTATGGGGTTGAATATAAGAGAAATTCTAGAGAATGTTTGCTATCCGGAACTCTTTTTGTCTTTTCTGAATGATAAAAAAAAAATTGGGTCAAAAGAAAATGCTATTTTGGAGTTTTATCAACAATTTGCTTGTGTAGAGGGCGATCCGGTATTTTCTGAATCCTTATCTAAGGATTTACAAAAAAAATTCTTTCAACAAAGATGTGAATTGGGAGGGATTGGTCGACGAAATATGAATCGGAGACTGAACCTTGATATACCCCAGAACAATACATTTTTGTTACCACGAGATATATTGGCAGCCGCGGATCGTTTGATTCGAATAAAATTTGGAATGGGTACACTTGACGATATGAATCATTTGCAAAATAAACGTATTCGTTCTGTAGCAGATCTTTTACAAGAGCAATTTGGATTGGCCTTGGTTCGTTTAGAAAATATGGCTCGAGGAAATATATATGCAGCACTTAAGCATAACTGGACACCAACTCCTCAGAACTTGGTAAATTCAACTCCATTAACAGATACTTATAAAGTTTTTTTCCGTTTACACCCATTATCTCAAGTTTTGGATCGAACTAATCCATTGACACAAATAGTTCATGGAAGAAAATTGAGTTATTTGGGACCGGGGGGATTGACTGCGCGAACTGCTACTTTTCCAATACGAGATATTCATCCTAGTCACTATGGGCGTATTTGCCCAATTGACACATCTGAAGGAATAAATGTTGGACTTATTGGATCCTTAGCAATTCATGCGAGAATCGGTCGTTGGGGGTCTCTAGAAACTCCGTTTTATAAAATTTCTGAGAGATCAAAAGGGTCGCGGATGCTTTATTTATCACCAGGTAGAGATGAATACTATATGGTAGCGGCAGGAAATTCTTTGGCGTTGAATCAGGGTATTCAGGAACAACAAGTTGTTCCAGCTCGATATCGTCAAGAATTCCTGACTATTGCATGGGAACAGGTTCATCTTCGAAGTATTTTTTCCTTCCAATATTTTTCTATTGGGGCTTCCCTCATTCCTTTTATCGAGCATAATGATGCGAATCGGGCTTTAATGAGTTCTAACATGCAACGTCAAGCAGTCCCTCTTTCTCAGTCCGAGAAGTGCATTGTTGGAACTGGATTGGAAGGCCAGGCGGCTCTAGATTCAGGGGCTCTTGCTATAGCCGAACACGAGGGAAAGATTCTTTATACCGATACTGAAAAGATCCTTTTATCAGGTAATGGGGATACTCTAAGGATTCCATTAGTTATGTATCAACGTTCCAACAAAAATACTTGTATGCATCAAAAACCCCAGGTTCCGCGGGGTAAATGCATTAAAAAGGGACAAATTTTAGCCTATGGTGCTGCTACAGTTGGTGGCGAACTTGCTTTGGGTAAAAACGTATTAGTAGCTTATATGCCATGGGAAGGTTACAATTTTGAAGATGCAGTACTTATTAGCGAGCGCTTAGTATATGAAGATATTTATACTTCTTTTCACATACGTAAATATGAAATTCAGATTAACCAAGGCCCCGAAAGGGTCACTAATGAAATACCGCATTTAGAAGTCCATTTACTCCGAAATTTAGACAAAAATGGAATTGTAATGTTGGGATCTTGGGTGGAAACAGGTGATATTTTAGTAGGTAAATTAACACCCCAAATGGTGAAAGAATCATCGTATGCTCCGGAAGATAGATTGTTACGAACCATACTTGGCATGCGGGTATATACTTCAAAAGAAACTTGTCTAAAACTACCTATAGGTGGTAGGGGTCGAGTTATTGATGTGAGATGGGTCCAGAGTTCTAAAACAGATGAGACAGAGAAAACAGAAAGTATTCGTGTATATATTTTACAGAAACGTGAAATCAAAGTAGGCGATAAAGTAGCTGGAAGACATGGAAATAAGGGTATCATTTCAAAAATTTTGCCTAGACAAGATATGCCTTATTTGCAAGATGGAAGACCTGTTGATATGGTCTTCAACCCATTAGGAGTACCTTCACGAATGAATGTAGGACAAATATTTGAATCTTCACTCGGGTTAGCGGGGGATTTGCTAGACAGACATTATCGAATAGCGCCTTTTGATGAGAGATATGAACAAGAAGCTTCGAGAAAACTGGTGTTTTCTGAATTATATGAAGCCAGTAAGCAAACAGCGAATCCGTGGATATTTGAACCCGAGTCTCCAGGAAAAAGCAGAATATTTGATGGAAGAACGGGGGATCCTTTTGAACAACCTGTTATAATAGGAAAGCCCTATATCTTGAAATTAATTCATCAAGTTGATGATAAAATCCATGGGCGTTCCAGTGGGCGTTATTCACGTCTTACACAACAACCCCTTAAAGGAAGGGCCAAGAAAGGCGGACAACGGGTAGGAGAAATGGAGGTTTGGGCTTTAGAGGGGTTTGGCGTTGCTTATATTTTACAAGAGATGCTTACTTATAAATCTGATCATATTAGAGCTCGCCAGGAAGTACTTGGTACTATAATCTTTGGAGGAAGAATACCGACTCCTGAGGATGCTCCAGAATCTTTTCGGTTGTTCGTTCGAGAACTACGATCTTTAGCTCTGGAACTGAATCATTTTCTTGTATCTGAGAAGACTTTCCAGCTTAATAGGAAGGAAGCTTAATCGAAATGAAGCAGAAGTTTTCTTCTATGATCGATCGATATACCCATCAACAACTCCGAATTGGATTAGTTTCTCCTCAACAAATAAGTACTTGGTCCAAAAAAATCCTGCCTAATGGCGAGATAGTTGGAGAGGTGACAAAACCTTATACCTTTCATTACAAAACAAATAAACCAGAAAAAGATGGATTATTTTGTGAAAGAATTTTTGGACCTATCAAAAGTGGCATTTGTGCTTGTGGAAATTATCGAGTAATCGGAGATGAAAAGGAAGACCCGCAATATTGTGAACAATGCGGGGTCGAGTTTGTTGATTCTCGGATACGAAGATATCAAATGGGCTACATCAAACTCGCATACCCGGTAATGCATGTGTGGTATTTGAAACGTCTTCCTAGTTATATTGTGAATCTTTTAGATAAACCTCTTAACGAATTAGAAGACCTAGTATACTGCGGTGTGTGATTTGATCGAAATTCTGATTTTACAGATTTGAAATGAGAAACTGTCATCCCATTTAATCCAATCGGGATGCCCTGTACCTGACATGTTTCTTGGTAGGAGTAACATGAAGCTCAGAATTAGGGATGTATTCGAGACGCTCCCAAAAAAGGGAATTGATCTATGGTCGATTTCATAAGAATTTATAGTTATACCTCGTAAAAAAAGACTTTTTTTTTTGTGAAATTAAGCAGTTCCTTTTTTTAGAAAGAAATTATGTTCAAGTAGCAAATAGAAAAGATGTCATGGTTACAAGAGTCTATCTATCGCATATAGACTTTAAGGGCATCGTTGCCTAACCGTCGAGGTGAAGTCGGGACCTAAAAGATCGAATGGAACAGTACATAGACAAGTAAATTCCTTATGAATTCCAAGGTACTCTCTTTAATTAAGAATTACGGGATTCATCATTCGAGGGGAAGTAGACTACTCAAGAATTTCACATTTCTTTTATGTCATAATTGAATGAATTGAATAAAGCATTCATAAAATCTAAATAAAAATAATTAAGGAAGACGGAATCAATAAAGTTTTGCTTGGTCTTCACTGGAAACTTGAGTAAGGAGTAGATCTTTTTGGAGTTTTCTATAATTTGAAAGCGAGAACTCCTTTACTTTTTCTTTATTTGACCTACTTGAGCCGGATGAAAGGAAACTTTCACGTCCGATTTTGAGGGGGGGGAGATCCTATCCCAATTTTTATTTTGCTAGGCCCATAGATAAAAAACCCACTTTTTTACGATTACGGGGTTTATTGGAATATGAAATCCAACCCTGGAAATACAGGATCCCTATTTTTTTTACTACCCGGAGCTTTGATACATTTCGAAATCGAGAGATGTCTACCGGGGGAGGCTCTATTAGACAACAATTAGCCAATCTAGATTTACGAATTATTATAGATTCTTCATTGGTAGAATGGAAAGAATTGGAGGAAGAGGAACCCACAGGGAATGAATGGGAAGATCGAAAAGTTGGAAGAAGAAAAGATTTTTTGCTTAGACGCATGGAATTGGCTAAGCATTTTATTCGAACAAATATAGAACCAAAATGGATGGTTTTGTGTCTATTACCAGTTCTTCCTCCTGAGTTGAGACCAATCTATCATATAGATGAGGATAAACTAGTGACCTCGGATATTAATGAAATCTATAGAAGAATTATCTATCGGAATAATACTCTTACAGATCTATTAACAACAAGTATAGCTACGCCAGAAGAATTAATAATATCTCAGGAAAAATTGCTACAAGAAGCCGTGGATGCACTTCTTGATAATGGAATTTGTGGACAACCAATGAGGGATGATCATAATAGAGTTTACAAGTCGCTTTCAGATGTAATTGAAGGCAAAGAAGGAAGAGTTCGCGAGACTCTGCTTGG